TCAGGTCAAGGAGATCAGATAGACGTGACTTTGTTTCCTCGTATGGAGAACAAATCCTATCTCTTATCTCTCTAGTTTCGGAACTCTTGGTAAGCTAAGTTTCTTTGAATATACCTTTAAAGTAAATAAAGTAAAGACCTTTCTTTTACGCCAACTTAGTTATGAAAGCGGAACCCGCTCGGAAACCAACTTGATCGATTCAGTCCTTGGATTAGGTCCGGGTAGAGAACAGGTAAGGGCGGTAGCTTTTCACTTTAGCCGTTGTTATTCAAGGCCTTACTCGTTTAAAGCTATTTTGATCCCCTCTTCTAGTTAGGGAGGCCGTAGATGAAAGCCTCTTCAGTAAACTCTTTCCGCTTCCGCTTCTGAATCTGGATGGCGGCTTTGGTTGGAGAAGAGAGTGTTTCAGTTACGGTTTAGGGCTAGTGAGTTACTATACGTTCGTGAAGGCAGACAGGCGCTCGTAGACAGAAAACCGTTTTCGCAGAGCGACTTAGAAAAAACCACTTCTTGTTTTGAAAAGCGCTGCGTACAGTTCTGGGGGTTGTAGAACAACTACTTCTTTGCCCTTCTTTTTCCGTTAGCCAGTATCGAGACTCTAAGACTCCTTGCGCTTAGCCCACCGCAGGTGCTTTGATAGAGAGTCACTTTCGGGTTGTAGGGCGCAAGGGGATCTTGAATCAATTCCCTCTTTGCCAGTAGCTAGTTTAGATATGGCAAGCGGTTCGAGTCAAGTGTCAGTTAAAGAACCAATTGTTGGCCAGAGTCACAAATATGAAGTAAACGACTTGACTTGCTCTTTCTTCCTCTTACTACTCCTTGCCTCTTCTGGAAAGTGACTTTGACCAAATAAAGTATCCTTCCGTATAGGGGGCTCTCGCAGTAGTTGTTCTGTAAGGGCCTTCATTAGCGTGAGAAGGCGGTGAAAGGGTATTGAGCTAAGAATGCAACTATAGGGCAACTAGAGAATGAGAGGGGCTCACTTGACAGAGTGCCGAGCATTGTTCGTCGTGCTAGTTCCGCTACTCCAATTCCATAGGTAAACTAAACCTTCTTTCTCTTGCTTTCGGGCCTACGTCTCTCTTTCAAGGGTTCCACTTTCTTTGCTAGCTTTGGGCAAAGGAAAGCGAATATGTAGTTTGTAACACTCTTTTTCCTATAGTGTTAGAGTCACGCACGACTGTGACCGCTCGTCATGAATCGCCTCCATCGTCCTACAGTACTTGCTAAAAAAGAAGATGAACATTCGCTTTCTAGGTGACAATTCTTCCCATCTTCAAATCCAAGGCCGGTTTTGGGTACATTGATCCCTTCGTCTCGTCACGACGGTTGCTAGCGAGCGAGTCTGTCCGGCTTAAAGGGGGGTGCCTTCTCAGCAACTCGTGTAATGTCGTCCTATGTTATGTATGAGGTGATTGATCTCTATGGTTCTCGCCGAAGGTTAAACAAGCGTTAAGCTATGCGAGGGTCTTTTAGAGAACAGTTCGTGGGGATGATACAACTCATAGTCACTTTACAATTAAATCAGCTTGTTCAATTTCAGTGATGATGCAAGGAAAGGAGACAGCGCGTATCAATGATGTGCTCTATCTACTAACTAAAGTAGAAGAGGAGTCTTTTTTCCGTAGCGAAGATGGGGACTCAAGGTTGAGTTCGAAGAAATGCCAGATGTTGGACTGGAGATCTCCACAAGAGCTTGAGGGGGCGTGATAGAATGTTGGCTACATTACATTATAGGGCCCAAACTATTACCGTGTGTATATAGCTGTCATTCATTGTATCACTTTCTATACTTGTACAGATTTTTCAGGATTGAGATTTATGGTGACAGGTGGGCGAGAGCGCTACTGTCACAAACAAAAAAGAGCCGAAATCAGGCTGTCAGGTTGATTGCGTTACGTTACAATGTCTGAAGGTCTGAAGGGAAAAGGGTTTGAATACTTTTTTACTTACAACAAACATTCAGAAGAGAGGTTGAGTGCTCAGTTGCAGTGTCTTTGCAAAGTGAGCGGCAGTCGTTGGGAAAGGAGCTGGCATGGTTTATAACGACCCATAGGCTTCGAGCAAGAGGGCCTTGAGACATACTTGGCTGAAAAGGATGGTGTTTGGCCCAGGATCTCACTAGAACCTATGCATGTGCGAAGTTGCGATGCTGTAGAGGCCGACGACGTGTCCTGGGGACACATGGGCGTGGTGGTCCGTGCGAGATTGCTGTCACCGCAACTACGGAATAGACGCCATGATGCTTTGTTGTGGCAAATGGGATGAGTTTGGATGTTATGTCGGGTGTGGCGATCCGATCAACGAAAACCCATCCTGAAATGACGTAAGTGATAGAAAGAATCATTCAGTAGGCTAATCTTGACAGTTCCATTGCCAATCTAACGAAGTGCTCTTGGACGACTCTTTTAGATTCCGTAAGTAAGTCAGTAATTACTAGTTAACTTGTGAATTTGTCAGCGACATTCTCTCAAACTCGATCTTGAATGAAATCATGGAATTCTCTCCCAGAGCTGCGGAACTAACGACTCTATTAGAAAGTCGAATTACCAACTTTTACCAAAGGCAAATGCACTCAAGGGCCACCTCTGAGAGTGAGACATTACGATGGCAGCCAGTCTTCTGGATTGGATCAGCTATTCTTGCAGCTTTTCTTGCTTTGGCGGGAGCAGCATGGTTCTTGGAGTTGACGTATTTGTTGTATTTCAACCTATTTGGGGCTCTATATGGGTTGTTAATTTATCTATCTCTCTATATAGAGATTAGGTGGCGGGTATATGAAAGAACGACATTAGCTATTAATAACACTTGGCTTTTCCAAAAGATGAAAAGTGCTTTCACACTAGACAGACAAGCTATCATTTTCTTTTTGCAGATAGGTTACCTTCTAACGAGTTTTGGACTTTTTGTTTGGGCTTACAAACTCATGTTTGTAAAAGTCGAAAAAGGGAATTTAGTAAACCCCCTTCAAGTTATCGCCCAACTTGCGGGTTTTTTATTTTGGCGATGCTCTGTCAGAGTAAGATACCTTCTCCTTCTGTCTTTTTTCTTTAGCCTTTGCTGTAGTCTGCATTTTCAAGGCATAGATAGGGAAGTCCTTTCTTTCACGCTACTTCTCTTTCTTATTGTCATATTTTTAATTCCTCTTGATTATGCCTATTTTATCGTCTTTTTGGGCTACTTCCTCGATCAGGGGCTGGCGAAGTGGGGGTTCTACCTGGCTTTTCAACAAGCGGGGTACCACGCTCTCTCATTCGTTTTTGAAAGAGGGCAATCCAGTGCGACCTCTAAGAAACGTATTTTATCTTTTCTCTTTCTACTCCTTATTCAAGCTTTTTTTGGGTTAATCTATTTTGGGGATTTATATTTTGCAGAGCCTTTGAGGCTAGCCGCCCTGTTGTCGGGGGCCTGCATAATTTTAATAAGCTCAGCGAAGCTGACCATGTGGCCCTTTATACTGACCAGCGGGTTCAATTTAATTCTAAGCCTTTTTATCGGAATAATGTCATCCCCTGGTGACAAAACAACTACCATATGGGGAATCCCCCACGGAATAATCATCTTTGTGTTATTCCATATAGGGGCCTTTTTTGGCTTCTTTCTTTTCAGGGAAAGTATCCCCGGAAGAAAGCAACCATTAGTCCCCTTTTTTTTCGCCAGTCTTTTTCTATTACTTGGCTCTTTTCCCGAACTTGCCTGGCTGAAAAAGTGGATCGAGGGTATAGACCTTCTTCTGTTGTTCTTGGGTCTTTTTTCTTTCATTGAGGGAAAAGGGGTCGAGTCAAAGACATCCGAAAACTTAGGTCTTGGGAATGGTGCTAATAAGGTGAAGGCTAATATCTCGCCGAAAGAAAGGTGAGAGGGGTGCCGAGATTCTGGGCAGCGGGATCTTCCCATCATGATCGATTAAAGGCAAAGTCGCACTGAGATATTGGTTCGAATCCAATTCATGATGCTAGTTCAGAAGGACTTTTCATTCAATCGAAGACAGACATTGAAAACGTCTTTAGAGAACCAGCTAAACGCTTTCTTGCCTTCGGCCTTCTCTTAAGACTTTTGCTCATACTACTCTATGAATGCACTAACATTTCTCTCTGTCTAGTACTTCAAGTAGTACGTCGAAAGCCGTCGTCGTGAGAAAGAATATGAGAGCAACGGAAGACCCTGAGATACTTACCCTCCAGGGAACCCGTGCTGGAGCAATGTAACAGGATTATAGAAAGGATATATTTCCACTTGGTTGAAAGAGTGAGGTATTAGAACTAGTAGCTCTCTCTTTCTTACTTCAGAGTAGGTAAACCTGAGTGAACTCATACCCTTAGGGGCTGAGACTTCATCGGTTCTTTTATCCGTGCTTCGTAAAGCAGGAATGCAAGGCGGGATAGTGAAAGCACCCCTTAGGCTAGCTAGTCACACAGCTTGAACTACTCTAAGTCAGAACTCAACAACTCAAGAAGAGAGAAGCCAAGCATCACCCTAAGGAAGATATGAGATCAAGCTGCCGATTCCCCGCATCCACTCTTGAACTCAAGAAGTCAGAGCTCAGCAACTCCTCTAGTCAAAGGTGCCCTACGGGGAGGGAGAGGTTGACTTCTTCTCTTTCTTATTAGAATCTAACGTTTTTCAGGCCTAGAGGAATTAGGGACACGGGCAGACTGCCAGAGCTTCTCTAGCTAACAGCTGCTTCTAGGCTGAGAGCTCGTACTCACATCGGATACGAAAGCACCGGAGTCAATAGCAGCCTCTTCTGCGGTGCTTATTCCCACAGCAGACTCAATAGCTGCGGTTACGGATTCAATTGCTAAGAGTTGGACAGGGCGAAAGCATTGCTTTACGGGGCTGACGTATACTTGTCACCGCTACTCTTTCTTTTGGCCTGATCTAGAAAGTTATGAGTGATCGCTCGTGTCGTGGGAAGGCAAGACTTATTTTCTTTAATAGCTATGAGTGGTGGGTTTCTAGTCCCTCTATAGCTTTCGTTATGGGGTCTATAGCTAATGAAAGCTGGGCCTGAGACCTTTTGTGACTGATCGATAGATGTGACCGTACTAATAAGCGTAAGCGAAGTGGGAAGTTCAGACCAAACAAGGGGAGCTTTCATGGTGCTCCTATGGACAAGACTTCCTGGCTGCCTGATAGACAGAATATCCCTCATCCGAATATGCGTTCTGTGCCAAAGGAGTTTGAGAAGGACCGGGGTTATGGGAAGGGCTCTTGGAGCTAGATCCCTACTAATCGAAAAGAGTGGCACTGGGTCCGAATCAGAATGAGCAAGGCTACCTGCATATGAGTAAGCAATGGATCCTACTTACCAAGAGAAAGAAAGGACTCACATGGATCTCTGCTTGCTTTCCCCCTGAAGCAATACATGACCTTCTATCTGATCTCTATAGGCATTCCATCCGCTACTTTGGAAGCTAAGGATCAGTAGAAAGACCCTTTCTTCTCTATAATAGTGATACAGTTTATTCAGGGTCTTAGAGATTTGGATTAGACAATGTCTTCCCATCTACTATCGGTGAGTGAAAGCCGTTTGCCATCTCCATTGGAAGTACATATTATCTATAAGACCTTCCTGATTGACGATATACATGATTGCCCCTTTGCCTGTCATGAGATCTACAAATCATGTATGTGAAGTTAGCCGCTGAAGGGAAGTCTAGATCGGAAAACTGATAGCGGTTGGTGTATTGGAATAGCTCCTTAGCCCATTCCGAAAGTGAAACTACTTTCCTGCTCTCTATTGCCCGATCCCCTCTGCTTGGAGCTTCCTATGGCTTCTTCTGAGCTACTGCTGTCCTGCCTGTTTGCCCGTTGCCATATGCATTGGATGGAAGAATCCTTTACAACGAAGATATCTCGACCGAAGAGCAGCTATATCGTACTGTGGGAGTGGTATCGCTTTTTACCTCGAAAGAAGAAACAAGTAGTGCATTGGATGTGACATGACAAGGGGCTTCCTTTAATGCTTTAGGCATACTAAGGTAAAGTGGTTCGACAGACGGTAGGGTACGACTGAAGCAATCCGATGGCTATTGTACATGTACGTGGGGTTGCAAGAGAGCATAGGAGCAAAGTCAGATTAGAACACTCTCCAAAGAAGTCCGAAACGGATATTTTTGTATACGGAGACCGAGCTTCTATTCTAGAGGTTCCAGAGGGGCTGGCTTTGAATAGCCCAGAGGAAGAGGTCTATGAATATCCCAGTTTAAGTAGAGAGGGCCTTAGAGAGGAAGGTGCATATCCTGTGAAAGCCTACAAAGCAGATAGAATAGACGAATTGCCCTATCAGCTATCAGAAAGAGGCCAACAAGGCTTAGAAGTAGCTGTTAGCTTCGGTATTGAATTAGCTTCCTTAGCTTAGCAACTATAGATAGAGATAGGAAGGACTATCGGTTACGTCGATACAGGTTTCCGCGAGAGAACTCAAACTATAGGTTCGTCCAGGAACTATTCGCTTTTAAGTCAACTGATGCCGTGGGTCAAGCCCTTGTTTAGGCAACTACATGGGTCAACTCCTTGTTTACGAAACTAATTCGACTAAAAGGCGAGGAGAGCAGGGTTTCGCAGATAAACCGGGACTGCTGTGGTCCTTACCCCCTAAGAGACTTCTTTGTGTTATCGTTCAACTGCTGCTACTCCCCGAGCATCAGCAGTATCACTTGCTTTGCTTTATCGCTTCTCTCTTTAGTGCAATCAATCACTAACCGACCGATCAAAACGGGTGTTCTAAAGCTCCTACGGTCCCATAGAACAAGGATTTTCGTGTTCTCCCCTACAACCCCCTGAGGAGAATCAGAGCGAGAGGAAGCCTTCGTTCAGCTATCAGTGCAGCGATCAAGAAATAACGACGAGCGGAGGAAGCAGATTGGGAGGGTGGCCATATGTATATACCAAGAGCTAGTCTAGCTCTAGCATCAAGAACTACCCTTGAAGTAGCATCTTAGAACTCCTTAGTGGAGTCTAAAGGCACAATTAAGGCCAATAAAGAAGCTCCTCCAACTTGTTCCGGAAAAGGCTAGTCACTGCTAGTAGGGGAATAGTCACTTCCTTGAAGTTCAAGGCCTTAAGTTCTACCTCCGGAAAGACTTAATCCATTCACTTTTGGCCTTAAGGGAATAGAGGAAATGAAATGACTAACGAAACCAAGTTTTCGGGGAAGTGACTTCGTTCGGTTACAGTCTCTCAGGGACAGATGGGACTCTTTCTTTTTGCTTTCTTCCTTCACTTCGATCTCTGTCACAGGAGCTGCAAGTCTTTGAAAGAATCCGCTGGAACTAGTGAGCGAAGGGCCTTACTGCCAGAGCTAGTAAGCTATATGAAGCAAGAAAGGAGAGCTAGAACTAATGCCACGGTCTATGTATTTTGACAAAACTTCTCTCGTCTATCTCCATCTGTGAAAAGGGTTGGCAATCGAGAATCAAGTTAAAAACTGGGAAAAGGATACCCGGACCCAGGCATCCTTAGATCTTTCGTTTTTTTTCTCTCAACTTTTTTAGTCCAGTTGATGCTCATCTTTCTGGTATGTCCAATCTCAAAAGGCGAGATCTGACCCTACTCGCTGTGTACTTGACTCCAATACGTAAATATAAAACTCGGGTAGGGGTTTTCTGTCCCTCCGCTGATAAGGCGGCTTCTAGAGCACGTGGTTCTATCATACTACTTGTCTAAGGAACCAACAATTGTTGGAGGATGGTTACGTTAGGGACCTGATCGTGGACCACCCTTTTAGCGTTCTTTCTCGTTATTATGCCTATGATCATTTCTCATCTTATCTGACTGAAAGTGAGTGAAGTACCTCTCAGGCGAGGGGTACGAACGGAGTCAGAAACCTCCCCGCGCTATTCCTGAAAGAAAGCCTTTTACCGCCGAAAAAGACGCCATTCCCTGAGTTACCAGTATGGAGCCACCTTCTTCGCATGCATGCCGTTAATCAAGAATCGACCGTGTTTTTGATTCACGAGTGGTTTCAGGGAACAGAACCACAACCCCTGTTCCGGCGACCTCGGTAGTCTTGGCAGCCAGCCAATTTGCCGGATCAATGTCCGCCTTCTTGTATTGATGTCCTCCGTTCGTACTTAGACAAGCTCATCCGTTCGTCATGTTGTTAGTCTCACTCTTCTGAATGGTTACAGGACTAAGTGGAGTATGGCTAGTACTCAGGAACTCTAAACCCTTGAAGTTGATATGTTTCAACTTCTTCCCTGGCATTGGACTCATGACCTTGATTCCTCCATGTCCGAACCTGTTGACCGTGACTGAAAGGGTGGCGGCAGGAGCTTATGCCTGAAAAACGCCCCTAATCTCGAGTCTACCAAGTCCCAGGCCTCACCAGATCATGTGAGGAGATCGATAAGCGGTAGGAAGTTTCCTATAACAAAAGAAACTAGTTAGATGAGACAGACATCAATGATTTCGAACACCACTTACACAATTCTCAGTTGTTGCTCTTTATTGGGAGCAGCCCTGTGGCACTAGGCTTGAGGGGTTGAGAGTGCTATCCTCTGATTGCACAGTATTCTTCCCGCTATTCAATCTATTGAATTGAGTAAGGGCCGGCAACTTCTTTACATTATTACAGCCTAGATTATCTTTTCCACATACTATATAGAATAGGATAGGAGTGAGCGGAACACCGTCAACAGAGTCGACAAAGCAGTCATAGGTAGCAAGACAGAGAGTTGGATTACCAGTCCACCCTTGCTTCTTTCATAGGTAGGGGCTTTCACCACTGCAAATTGTTCCCTTCCAGCATTCATTAAAGAGTTACCGGTACTCCATCCACAGTGCTATCTACGGATCCTTTCCCGGTTTCGGGTTAGTCTTAGTCTCCCTAGCGACTTAGACACAAGTTCCCCCCGCCCTCTTTTATAGATTATAGCAGAAGTAAGGTGTGTGCGAGTCTAGTTGTCACGAGCAAGTATTTCGTCTTTCAATAGAAGAACGAGTGCGGTCCTGCGCTTCTTTTAGTGGGCTAATAGCCCTAAGTCAACGGTTTAGTTACCATAGCCCTACCCTAGTTCAAAAACTTTCCTTCTGAGATGTCTGTTCTCATGTGCAGATGAAAGGGTGCTAGGCCAGAGAGTTAATTCATCCGCATCTCTTGGTGGTTAAGCCTTTGTGGCTAGCTCTGGTTCATTTGACCTATGAAAAGACTGGCATTAGGATAACCCAGCTCGAAAGGATGCTAGGGATGACAAAGAATCGACTGAATCATTGTATTGTGCGCTAAGTGGCACACTGCTGTGGTGGTTTTATCGTCCTCATCGAAAGTAAGGTTCTGCCAACCTTACCTTATCCGCCTACGAATTTTTGGTTCCAGCGGGCAACCAGGCATACCAATCGAATGCCGTCTCGCGGAGGGCGCTTACGAAAAGACGTATCATCAAAGCGTCGTTTCCGGCAATACCCTCAGTAAATGCCTTATAATTAATGACAAATATGCTACCTAGTGGCGGGACCCTCTCCAGTCAAAAGACTGCTGGTTGGAATCATTGAACTTGGGAGGAAAGGCCGCTGTTTCCATGTAAAGGGTATGGGTCTACAATCCCTTTTGCTTTGCTGCATTTGACTTTCAAAATTCAATTGAGATAGAGTCTGTTGAAGAACCCTCCACACTATTAGTCAAGCTACTTGATCATCTCCTCGTGTCGCAAGGGCTGCCCCTCGGTCATGTTCTTCTGTGGATTACTGCTTTCACCCCTCAGAAGTACACAAAGTATTTCTCTATAGGGTCAGTTGAGTTGTGGAGTACTTTTTTTATTTTGATTGTCAATTAGCGCACAGCTTGTTAGTCTTGTTAGTTCGGACAGGTTGACTAGGAAGTCCGCTTTCTTTTACAGCTTATATTTCAATATCAAACTTAGAAGAAAGATCGTAGCCTTATGCGCTAAGCAAGTACCAACTTCGTTCACCACTCCTCAAGCTAGGGCTTCTACCCCCGGTACTCTTAGCTATCTACTAAGATAGTAGGCAACTTTCAGTATTTGAGTTTTCATTT